AGAAGATACGGGTTCGATTCCCGCCGCTCGCCAGCTTAATTTAGTAAGGTACTATGATAAAAAATTTAGTAAGGTACTATGATAAAAAATTTAGTCTAGTTGACTACTTAACTACTTATATTAAATTAAGTAGGTGTTAGTCTAATACCGTATCCCTTACTATCTTACCCTTCCTTTGCACCCCACTCAAAAAAAGGGGGCTCCGGCGGCGGGAATTGAACTCGCCAACAGGACTCCCTAAATCAGGGATTCACCGAGACGAACAACTGGCAAACTGCTTTTAAAGGGAAGGTAGGTAGACTGTGCCTTTCTTTCATTTCATTTTTCTTTTCTGCAGGGTAGGAAGGAGCCTTGAGAGTTCTTCTTGTAGGGGCAAGTGACTTTGTAAACTGCTCAATTTGGCCCTCTAGGGCCGGGAACTAATGAATAAAAAAGGGTTGGATACCGCCCAGCCCTCTACCATATCCATACAAATAGAATAGTCCTTTTATACAGACAGCTAAGTGCGGAGACGGGAATCGAACCCGTGACCTCAAGGTTATGAGCCTCGTGAGCTACCAAACTGCTCTACTCCGCTCTGGAGGGCCGGAAACTGGTGGACGAAAAAGGTTGAATACAGGCCTCTACCATGTCTAGACAAATAGAATAGTCCTTTTATACAGAATGGAGCGGGTAGCGGGAATCGAACCCGCATCGTTAGCTTGGAAGGCTAGGGGTTATAGTCGACGTTGGTTGATTATTTTTAACGTCTCTAATTCAAAACCGAACATGAAATTTGGATTTCATTCGGCTCCTTTATGGATATTCTCACCACTTAACATCTATGTCAGCTTTTCTATCTGAATGGAACCAAAGCTCTCCGCTTTCTAGATGATCCCTATAGAGTAGGAAATAGAAATTCTACTAAATCTATCTAATCTACTTACTTCGTTCCCTAATTTTATTCAAGAGATCCTGAGGAAAAGAATTGGGTTTCCACCGAGCTGAAACAATATGCTGATGGTTCTAGTAAACCAAAACTACCGTTTTTTAGCTATTAGGCTTCCATTTCCTTTTTTAACAAAAGAAGATTTAGTTACGATTGGAAATAAACTTTTTTGTATCTTCATCCATAGATCCTTTACTCATATTTAAAAAATGGGAATACTTAATCCAATGCAAAATTATGCTTCGCGACTCTGTACTCATAATCCAATTTGTATTTTGGATGCAATTTCCATTAGTCTTTGGATACAAATCGCGAGAATGTATATTCTTCCTCAATATGCTATTGAGAGGAAAAGGATTAAATCCTTTATAAGAACTAAAGTTTTCATCGGAATATAAAAAACTTAAGGACACCTTAAGTATATCATTTCAAATTCAGTTATTAATAGAACGAATCACACTTTTACCACTAAACTATACCCGCTACATGTAGATTATGATACCAACGCTACCCTTTGTCAAGGGTAGCCATTCGAGAAGGAGGCTAATTCCCCCTTATTGAATCAAATGGAGAAGGTTCATGACAGTGAGCGATTGGTACTTCGATCGCGGGCCTTTATTTTAGGGTTTAGATAGCCTCTCTGGTCTGTAAAATACATATCTTCTTACCATCCCAATAGCGTATGAACCTAATGTATGCATTTCGATTAGGGTCGTATTCTTATTCTATGGTTACGACTACAATGATCATTATTTGCTTTGCGAGGACGTAAGTGTGCCAGACTGCTGTAAGGAATAGTTTGATTATTCCTACAATATACACTAGGAGATATAGGGGGCAGCACTGCCCCCTTAAATCCCTTTCTTCCTTTTCCTTTTTGTTCAATTCTGAACAAAGAAATTGGGGAAGATGTTTTCTTCCCCCACTTATCATGAAGTCCGAGCCCTAGAGAAAGAGTGAGATGAATTTCAAAAATTCATCATAGACTTTCCCTATGGCTTGAGAGAAGCAAGAAACAAAGAGTCGTAACTTAAAGAGAAAGGCGGACAGGACCCGACGGATTTACCTGATGTAAAGAAGATCCTAAATGTCTCTGGTTAGTCGATCCTCTCCATTTACTAATTTCCTCCCCTCTTTTCCACTCAATTCTAGTTTATTAGATTCTTGTTTAAAAGAATCAAAGAAGATGAATAGAACTAAGAACACATAAAAAAAGCATAGAGGACCAAGACCATTACCAAATGTTCCTCTCAAGAATCATATTGGGTATCTGTTCCCTTCCTTTTCCCGCTAGGATCGGAAATCTTATATTTTTCATATCCATATACCATCGAACCCTTAGGGTTCCAGAATCCTCCTTTTTTCCTAGTCTTCGGAAACAGAAAACCCATAGCCGGGAGGAGTTAGGTATGTAGGGTATGGTTTATTATTTTTTGTTGGGCAGGCAGTAGAATAATTTTTATACTCTGCAATATAAATTCTACTGCCCACTTTTTACAAGCAAATTGTTGCTAAAACTCTAACATAGTTTGTTCAAAATGCAACAACTAGAATCCTTGGAGAATATTCAAGTACCCCCTTTCCAAGGGGTACCTGTTAAAAATCGCTTCAACAAATCCGTCCAAAACTTTTTAAGAAAAATGGAAAAGTTTTGAACTCGAAGGTTTTTCCAAGAGATGCCTGTTAAAAATAGTTTCAATCTCTCACCAAAACAGATAAGAAGTATCTCACTGAAAATTACTAACCAGCCATATGGGTATATGAAGAGCGCGAATTCCTTTATACCCCACCCAATTAGAATTAAAGGAAATAAAACATAAATGGAGAAAAATCTCACCATAAGATCAGCCAATAAAAGAAAAAAGTCCCTAATTCTGCAGAACGTTCTGAGCACGTGAAAAGTCAATAGCCTAAAGATAAAAAAGAAAAAGTCTACCATTTTTTTGACAGCAGCTCTTATTGCCCCTTTGGCCTTTTCTCTTATATTATTCAACAATTGAATCATATTTGTTTCCCTCCTCTAAACAATAGAATATAATATAACTTTCGTGCTTTGGTTTAGTGAGTCGTACGAGATCGTGTTTACATACCTATGAACTTACCCTCTTCAAATATATTGGATACTACTATACTCATAATTTTTTAGTGTGTCAACCCTCTCTTCACGTATTTTATTATACATATTTTTTTATATAATAAAATAAAAAAAAACCTCTACTTTGTGCAAGTGATAAGAGAGAATATGAAAGATTTTCTTATTTTTCTTGATTTTCTCAAGATTTTGAACCTTGCCATGAATAAACTTCTATATCTCGATCTCGATATATACATATATAATCTCTACATATATCTCTATATGTACATATATTATGTACATTATGCAGTAGACCCATAATGGGAAATCAAAGTGGCTAATTTTGGAATTGAATAAAAAGCCCTTTTAACTCAGTGGTAGAGTAATGCCATGGTAAGGCATAAGTCATCGGTTCAAATCCGATAAAGGGCTTTTTAATTTGGTGGTAGAGTAATGCCATGGTAAGACGTAAGTCATCGGTTCGAATCCGATAAAGTACTTTTCTACTAAATTTATTATTTATTCACCTTTTTTTCTTTGTTTTTGAAAATTTCTCTATTTTTTTCTTGAATTTTATGACTTAGTGTGGGATGCATGCATTTTTGGTCTGAACACTAAATGAAGCACGGAGTGTAAATTGCAAAAAAGAAATCAAATTGGACTCTTTTTCCTGTTAGATCAATCAAATCACTACCTGTACTGAACTAATCTAGAATCCCTTTTATTAATCTATTCTTATTCTATACCCTTTAAATGAATTTCCCTAAAAAGTAGGAGATGATCCGTGAATTAACCTAACCATCAACTAAAAAAAAATCCTAAGAAAGCATAACAGAAAAGTAGGAAAGACTCTTTGCTTTGGATCTAGTTATACTCTTCGAGTATATTGACAATTCTAAAAAACTGCTCATACTATCATTATAGTATAATGACGAGCGGTTGTATATGGCCCTATCGTTTAGTGATGCCCCTATCGTCTAGTGGTTCAGGACATCTCTCTTTCAAGGAGGCAGCGGGGATTCGACTTCCCCTGGGGGTAGGGAGTATTATGAAAGGAGGTTAATCATAGATTATCAAAAACCCTAGAATAAATTCTTCCTGGGTCGATGCCCGAGCGGTTAATGGGGACGGACTGTAAATTCGTTGACGATATGTCTACGCTGGTTCAAATCCAGCTCGGCCCAAAAATCTAGGGCTTCGTGAATATGAACTAAATCCATTTTTTTTCTTCCATAAAAAAAAATGTCTGATCCATAGAAATAAAGGATAAAGAGAAAGGGGGAAATTTCTTTCTAATCCATATTTCTCTCATTCCTTTTTTACAAACAAAAGAGTTTTTCTTATTGAAAGGTGGATTATCATCCATTTTAAGCGATAAAAAATCGCGACATACTAGTTATGTCACTCTCACTATACCCACATACGATATATGGGTATGTAGTATATGATTCGTCTATTTCTTAGAGTACGACAGACGAATCGAATCTTCTTATGGTTCTATTTAAAAATAGGTATAGGTATGCCATACACCCCGCGGGGATTGTAGTTCAATTGGTCAGAGCACCGCCCTGTCAAGGCGGAAGCTGCGGGTTCGAGCCCCGTCAGTCCCGAACTAGGGTTCAATGAATGGGTAAATTCATCTTTCCTTTTTCCATAAAAAATTTCCATCAAAAAAAGGGGGCAGGAGACAGGATCAAATACCTATGGGGCATCCTTACTTCACTTTTTTGATTTCGCATTTTTCATTAAAGAGGGAGGGAAGGCCTATAGGAATTTCTTTTTTCACTACTCCCGGTTGATAAAGAAAGAAATACATATCATACGTGGATTAGTATAATTTAGGATATTACTCTATCCTTATGATGATACCATCCTCATCTTAACTTCCTATTCGACTCTTATGGATTATGGAATAGAGTACCGGTATTTTATCGGAATCCATACATAAATTGTATTCATTTATTCTTAGACAGTGAATTTAATATAATTAGTACTTTTTGGGTTAAACCAGGCCCCTTCCATTTTGTAGTTCCAACTTTGTTTGTGTATGTTCAATGACTAATTGGAAAGAATCTATCTCATTCTCATTCCATTTGCGGACTCCTTTTTTATGGATCCGCTCTCATCTTTAGACCCAAAAAGTGGATATTGATAGTAACCTAATAAAATAAAAGAAAAACCAAGCAAAGCAAACGCCCTTTTTCCTAAATTGAAAATATTCGATTTTTTTTATTTAAGCCCTCTTTTCTCCATCTCACTTCTACTTCTACTGCTTATTTGTATGTCTATGTGACCCATAGAAAGTCGGTCATATAATACATACATACATAATTGTATGTATAACTATAAGAAAAAGGAAGGGAAATTGGATAAGATAAGAAAGATCGTGGGTTATAGATATAGAAAAGAAAAAGTAGAAAAGGATGAAAAAAAGAGAGAATTCCTAATCCAATCAAAAAACCAATTTTGGTCTTAGTATGAATAAGGGATCTTCCTATGTTATACTATTCCACTCTCAACCATGAATTGATTTGATAGATCCGATATTCATAATATTGAATTGATTCAGTATTATCAGAATGCAAGTCCTCCCCTTGAATTTACAGGATACCCCTTTTTCCTCTCCATGGGATTACATCCCGAGTTATTGCGAAAAAAAAAGAGGTTATGGAAGTCAATATTCTCGCATTTATTGCTACTGCACTGTTCATTCTAGTTCCTACTGCCTTTTTACTTATTATTTATGTAAAAACAGTCAGCCAAAATGATTAATTGGAATTCCAATTAATCATTGAAGAAATGAAAAAGGGATTAAATAAAAGAAAAATCCAAGTCTTAAATGAAAGGATCTGGTTGGAATCATAAAGTGTGGTAGAAAGAACTACATATAGTTTTTTCTACCACACTTTAGAGTCTTTCTATTATATTATCTTGAATCTACATAGAATAGATTAGTAGATTGAAATAGTAGTATAATTCAATTTCTTTTTTCACTGCATCCACTTAATTTCAATCAAGTCAAAATAAAAAAATCGAAGACAATTCTTCACGAAAGAATCCATGGAGGGAGAGAAAAATAATATGAGAATAGACTATAGTAAAAGAAAAAAAGTAAAAGTCAAAATCAGCGAATCTTTCATGCTTAAACATGCGGCGAGATGCTTCAAAAGAGCATAAAAATTTTTCTAAGAATAAGAAAAGAGTATAAAACAAATGGAAAGTGTGCGATATGTTGTGAATAGCTCCGTGGAAGAAAGTCTAATTTTCTTATGTATAGAACTTTTTTAACCATTCGTCACTTCTAGTAGAAATTATGAATTGCTGTAATCGCTCTTTCTATTTCTATAGAGTAGAATAGAACGACTCCTTCTTACAAGAGTTTCTTACAGGAGTGAAACAAAACTAAAGAAAGAAAGAATAAAGTTTGGCAAAATGATTAATGCAAAAGGATCAATTAAAGAAAAGAGTTGATACAACAATTCGACTACTCAATCAATTAGTAGTATCCCTAGAGTCCACTCCTCCCCCATACTACTAGTGAAAGAGAAAATGTAAAGACTACCATTAAAGCAGCCCAAGCGAGACTTACTATATCCATGTAAATTATGTCTCCTATTTCTATGAAGAAATTATTCTACTATTGATCAATAATCATAGTGGAATCAAGGGTACAGAGTCAAAAAGGGATTCTGCCCTAAGGCTATGGATGAATCAGTTCAAGGAATTTACTCCTAACAAATTCTTATAGGATTTCTGGTAGAATTGGAGAGCATTAAGTATAAATACGATACATAGCCCTTTTCCTTAAAAAAGAGTACGGGGATGATGTCCTGAATGGAAGACGCGGGAATAGAAAGATTTTTTCTTCCTTTTGTTACCTTTTTTTTATAAGCAAAGGACGTCAGAATATACCATAAAATTAGGATAGATAAATATTTATTGGATACCTACCTTGCCTATGTTTATTTTTAACCTAAACCCTACAGCCCCGCTTTCTATCATTCTATGAAAGAATGAGGAGACTTTATCCACAACTCCGAAATTGATTTTTGATCAGCCTATTCAATCTGATTCTCGACGGAATCAGTAGCCCTTACTTTAGTGTATGTAGGTAGCATAAGATGTACGATAAATAAAATGTATAATAATTAGGAAGTCTTGATATTCCTTCGTGGAGTCCCTTCTTCAATCTTAGATTGAAAAAAAAAGAATGCCCCTTAGGAGCCCTTTGAATATCAAGATTTCTGACATCTTAGCCTCGTAGTTTTAAATTCTCGAATCGAATCAATTAAGAATCAATTCAAATTAATAAAAGAATAAGTAAACGCTACCTCATCCCTATTGGTAGCCGATTGGGCCACTACCGACAAAACAAACCCTAATAGAACTATGGATTCTCAAAATCCAGTATCGCCAGGCCTAGTTATTCTCTTGCTCCAGCTTATGCGGGGTACGAATTTGTCGAGTTCGATCAGTACTATAAGCCTAAGTATTTTATTGATCAGGCGGCACCCAGATTTGAACTGGGGATAAAGGATTTGCAGTCCCCTGCCTTACCGCTTGGCCATGCCGCCAAAAAATCCGATCTAAAATCGAGAAAAGAGCAAGTATTCATCCACGTTTTCTTACTAAAACCCCCTTTCTTTTATCTTGAATCTAATTCTACTTACTTTTTTCCAATATTTTTCCAAAAATCTATTCCTGCTTTTTTTGGATCCAGTTTCGATTATTCTCCTCCATGGATTCTATCTTAAAACACACATTGCTAACACTAGAAAACTTCCCTTTTCTTTCTATTGAGATGAAAAAGGAGAAAAAGTGGATTTCCAGTCACAGGCTGCAAAATTCAGAACAAATTGGAACCATTAACTAGAATTCTCCTTTTTTTTGAATTGCAGTAGTGAACGACTCTTAAATCAGTATTCTCTCCCCCCCTTCCTTTTAATGGCATAATAAAATAGAATGGGTTTATGCCTAATCCGTGTATAGGTAAACTCCAGGTCCGAACAGCATTATTATCCATAACAGCATTATTATCCATGGATCCCCCTTATGTACATATCTCTATGGGGAATCGTGCTTTAATTTTTCATTGCATTAAATATCTTGAATAAAAAAAGGAAATTTGCTCTGATATAGAGTATGACCTGACCATCTTGGCCCACCCAAGTGAAATTACGATAAAAGCAGGGATATGTGGAGAGGTGGATAACTAGATTGGCATGTACTTAAAAAAAGGACTTACTTTATTTTAGGATTCTACAATGAAATCCTATATTTTCTAGCAATTCTACTACTACGAAACAAAAAAGAACCCTCAAATTCTTTTTTGAAATTAAACTAAGCGTGCTATTCTAAATCGAACTAAAGTCAAACTTTCTAGTGCTTATAAATTATTATATTATGGCTTTATCCCATTCATAGAAAGGAGATAAAATGAGAAATCTTTGCCATCCAATCTGATTAGAATATCATTAAGTGGCAGAATTTTTTTCTAGGAATGTTTTATCAATTCATTTTCATTCGATTTGTACCCCTGGCAAATTCGAACTTTCCTCAAAATTGTCTCTATTCATATGTATGAAATACATATATGAAATACGTATGTGGAGTTCCCTAGAATTTCATGTGATTCAGTAAACAGAATATAGATTCCATGATTGCTAGATCGATCCATAGGGATTGATGAAGAGTGAGCTGATAATGGAATTTTTCTTCGATAAAAAGGAAACTTAAGATGCTCCGGAATGGAAATGAGGGAATGTCCACAATACCCGGATTTAGTCAGATCCAATTCGAGGGATTTTTTAGGTTCATTAATCAAGGCTTGGCAGAAGAACTTGAGAAGTTTCCAACAATTAAAGATCCAGATCACGAAATTGCATTTCAATTATTTGCGAAAGGATATCAATTGCTAGAACCCTCAATAAAAGAAAGGGATGCTGTGTATGAATCACTCACCTATTCTTCCGAATTATATGTATCTGCGAGATTAATTTTTGGTTTCGATGTGCAAAAGCAAACCATTTCTATTGGAAACATTCCTATAATGAATTCCTTAGGAACCTTTATAATAAATGGAATATACCGAATTGTGATCAATCAAATATTGCTAAGTCCTGGTATTTACTACCGCTCGGAATTAGACCATAAGGGAATTTCTATCTACACCGGGACTATAATATCAGATTGGGGAGGAAGATCGGAATTAGCAATTGATAAAAAAGAAAGGATATGGGCTCGCGTAAGTAGAAAACAAAAGGTATCTATTCTAGTTCTATCATCAGCTATGGGTTCGAATCTAAGAGAAATTCTAGATAATGTTTCCTACCCTGAAATTCTCTTGTCTTTCCCGAATGCTAAGGAGAAGAAGAGGATTGAGTCAAAAGAAAAAGCTATTTTGGAGTTTTATCAACAATTTGCTTGTGTAGGTGGGGACCTGGTATTTTCGGAGTCCTTATGTGAGGAATTACAAAAGAAATTTTTTCAACAAAAATGTGAATTAGGAAGGATTGGTCGACGAAATATGAATCGGAGACTGAATCTTGATATACCTCAGAACAATACATTCTTGTTACCACGAGATGTATTGGCCGCTACGGATCATTTGATTGGAATGAAATTTGGAACGGGTATACTTGACGATGACGATATGAATCACTTGAAAAATAAACGTATTCGTTCGGTTGCGGATCTGTTACAAGATCAATTCGGACTGGCTCTTGATCGTTTACAACATGCGGTTCAAAAAACTATCCGTAGAGTATTCATACGTCAATCGAAACCGACTCCACAAACTTTGGTAACTCCAACTTCAACTTCGATTTTATTAATAACTACTTATGAGACCTTTTTTGGCACATACCCCTTATCTCAAGTTTTTGATCAAACTAATCCATTGACACAAACTGTTCATGGGCGAAAAGTGAGTTGTTTGGGTCCTGGAGGATTGACGGGGAGGACTGCAAGTTTTCGGAGCCGAGATATTCATCCGAGTCACTATGGGCGTATTTGTCCAATTGACACGTCCGAAGGAATCAATGTTGGACTTACTGGATCCTTAGCTATTCATGCGAGAATTGATCACTGGTGGGGATCCATAGAGAGTCCATTTTATGAAATATCTGAGAAAGCAAAAGAAAAAAAAGAGAAACAGGTGGTTTATTTATCACCAAATAGAGATGAATATTATATGATAGCAGCAGGAAATTCTTTGTCTTTGAATCAGGGTATTCAGGAAGAACAGGTTGTTCCAGCTAGATACCGTCAAGAATTCCTGACTATTGCATGGGAACAGATCCATGTTAGAAGTATTTTTCCTTTCCAATATTTTTCTATTGGAGGTTCTCTCATTCCTTTTATTGAGCATAATGATGCGAATCGGGCTTTAATGAGTTCTAATATGCAGCGCCAAGCAGTTCCGCTTTCTCGGTCCGAGAAGTGCATTGTTGGAACTGGATTGGAACGCCAAACAGCTCTAGATTCGAGGGTTTCCGTTATAGCCGAACGCGAGGGAAAGATCATTTCTACTGATAGTCACAAGATCCTTTTATCAAGTAGTGGGAAGACTATAAGTATTCCTTTAGTTACCCATCGGCGCTCTAACAAAAATACTTGTATGCACCAAAAACCTCGGGTTCCATGGGGTAAATCCATTAAAAAAGGACAAATTTTAGCAGAGGGAGCTGCTACAGTTGGTGGGGAACTTGCTTTAGGAAAAAACGTATTAGTAGCTTATATGCCATGGGAAGGTTACAATTTTGAAGACGCAGTACTAATTAGCGAACGTTTGGTATATGAGGATATTTATACTTCTTTTCACATCCGAAAATATGAAATTCAGACGGATACGACAAGCCAAGGCTCCGCTGAAAAAATCACTAAAGAAATACCACATCTAGAAGAACATTTACTCCGCAATTTGGACAGAAATGGAGTTGTTAGGTTGGGATCCTGGGTAGAAACTGGCGATATTTTAGTAGGTAAATTAACGCCTCAGATAGCGAGCGAATCGTCGTATATCGCGGAAGCTGGATTATTACGGGCCATATTTGGTCTTGAGGTATCCACTTCAAAAGAAACTTCTCTCAAACTACCTATAGGTGGAAGAGGGCGCGTTATCGATGTGAAATGGATCCAGAGAGACCCCCTAGACATAATGGTTCGTGTATATATTTTACAGAAACGTGAAATCAAAGTTGGGGATAAAGTAGCCGGAAGACACGGGAATAAGGGGATCATTTCCAAAATTTTGCCTAGGCAAGATATGCCCTATTTGCAAGATGGAACACCTGTTGATATGGTCTTCAATCCCTTAGGAGTACCCTCACGAATGAATGTGGGACAAATATTTGAAAGCTCGCTCGGATTAGCAGGGGATCTGCTAAAGAAACATTATAGAATAGCACCCTTTGATGAGAGATATGAGCAAGAGGCTTCAAGAAAACTTGTGTTTTCAGAATTATATGAAGCCAGTAAACAAACAAAAAATCCATGGGTATTTGAACCCGAGTACCCGGGAAAAAGTAGAATATTTGATGGAAGAACAGGAGACCCCTTCGAACAACCTGTTCTAATAGGGAAGTCCTATATCTTAAAATTAATTCATCAAGTTGATGAAAAAATCCATGGACGTTCTACTGGGCCCTACTCACTTGTTACACAACAACCCGTTAGAGGAAGAGCCAAGCAAGGGGGACAACGAGTAGGAGAAATGGAAGTTTGGGCTTTAGAAGGATTTGGTGTTGCTCATATTTTACAAGAGATACTTACTTATAAATCTGATCATCTTATAGCTCGCCAAGGAATACTTAATGCTACGATCTGGGGAAAAAGAGTACCTAATCACGAGGATCCTCCAGAATCTTTTCGAGTGCTCGTTCGAGAACTACGATCTTTGGCTCTAGAACTGAATCATTTCCTTGTATCTGAGAAGAACTTCCAGGTTAATAGGGAGGAAGTTTGATCGGAATAAATATAAATTCTTTTCTTATTTCTATTTTATGATTGACCAATATAAACATCAACAACTCCAAATTGGACTCGTTTCCCCTCAACAAATAAAGGCTTGGGCTAACAAAAACCTACCTAATGGGGAAGTCGTTGGCGAAGTCACAAGGCCCTCTACTTTTCATTATAAAACCGATAAACCAGAAAAAGATGGATTGTTTTGCGAAAGAATCTTTGGACCCATAAAAAGCAGAATTTGTGCTTGTGGAAATTCTCGAGCGAGCGTAGCTGAAAACGAAGACGAAAGATTTTGCCAAAAATGCGGGGTAGAATTTGTTGATTCTCGGATACGAAGATATCAAATGGGATACATCAAACTCGCATGTCCCGTGACTCATGTGTGGTATTTGAAAGGTCTTCCTAGTTATATTGCGAACCTTTTAGATAAACCCCTTAAGAAATTGGAGGGCCTAGTATACGGCGATTTCTCTTTTGCTAGGCCCAGCGCTAAAAAACCCACTTTCTTACGATTACGAGGTTTATTCGAAGATGAAATTTCATCCTGTAACCACAGCATTTCTCCCTTTTTTTCTACCCCAGGCTTTGCAACATTTCGAAATCGGGAAATTGCGACAGGAGCAGGTGCTATTAGAGAACAATTAGCAGATTTGGATTTGCGAATTATTATAGAGAATTCCTTGGTCGAATGGAAGGAATTAGAAGACGAGGGGTATAGTGGAGATGAATGGGAAGATAGAAAAAGACGAATAAGAAAAGTTTTTTTGATTAGACGCATGCAATTGGCGAAACATTTTATTCAAACAAATGTAGAACCAGAATGGATGGTTTTGTGCTTATTACCGGTTCTTCCTCCCGAATTGAGACCCATTGTTTATAGGTCTGGGGATAAAGTAGTGACTTCGGATATTAATGAACTTTATAAGAGAGTTATCCGTCGGAACAACAACCTTGCCTATCTATTAAAAAGAAGTGAATTAGCGCCAGCAGATTTAGTAATGTGCCAGGAAAAGTTGGTACAAGAAGCCGTGGATACACTTCTTGATAGTGGGTCCCGCGGGCAACCAACGAGGGATGGTCACAATAAAGTATACAAATCACTTTCAGATGTAATTGAAGGTAAAGAGGGAAGGTTTCGTGAGACTCTGCTTGGGAAACGGGTCGATTACTCGGGGCGTTCTGTCATTGTTGTGGGTCCTTCACTTTCATTACATCAATGTGGATTACCTCTAGAGATAGCAATAAAGCTTTTTCAGCTATTTGTAATTCGCGATTTAATCACGAAACGCGCTACTTCTAATGTCAGGATTGCTAAAAGGAAAATTTGGGAAAAGGAACCCATTGTATGGGAAATACTTCAAGAAGTTATGCGGGGACATCCTGTACTGTTGAATAGAGCACCTACCCTGCATAGATTAGGCATACAGGCCTTCCAACCCACTTTAGTAGAGGGGCGTACTATTTGTTTACACCCATTAGTGTGTAAGGGTTTCAATGCGGACTTTGATGGGGATCAAATGGCTGTTCATCTACCTTTATCCTTGGAAGCTCAGGCGGAAGCCCGTTTACTTATGTTTTCTCATATGAATCTCCTATCTCCTGCTATTGGAGATCCTATTTGCGTACCGACCCAAGACATGCTTATAGGACTTTATGTATTAACGATTGGAAACCGTCGGGGTATTTGTGCAAATAGATATAATAGTTGCGGAAACTATCCAAATCAAAAAGTAAGTTACAATAATAATAATTATAAGTATACGAAAGATAAAGAACCCCATTTTTCTAGTTCCTATGATGCACTGGGAGCTTATAGACAGAAACGAATCAGTTTAGACAGTCCCTTGTGGCTCCGATGGAAACTAGATCAACGCGTCATTGGGTCAAGAGAAGTTCCGATTGAAGTTCAATATGAATCTTTGGGGACTTATCATGAGATTTATGCCCACTATCTAATAGTGGGAAATAGAAAAAAAGAAATCCGTTCTATATACATTCGAAGCACTCTTGGTCATATTTCTTTTTATAGAGAAATAGAGGAAGCCATACAAGGATTTAGTCAGGCCTATTCATACACTATCTAAACAAGGAAGTTAGATTCGGCGATGCCCCTTTCGGGGGGCATTCCGATTTCGCTAGTATCATCATTTTTGCCGCGCGAATCCAGATTGAGATTAAGGAAAGGAAGTTAATTTAATTTTCGAATCACTGACTCAGGCCCATTGTCGAATCCTACTCAGCAATTGTCGAATCCTACTCAGCCGAAAAAGGGGGTACTTATGTATGGCGGAACGGGCCAATCTGGTCTTTCATAATAAAGAGATAGACGGAACTGCTATGAAACGACTTATTAGCAGATTAATAGATCATTTCGGAATGGGATATACATCCCATATACTGGATCAAATAAAGACTCTGGGCTTTCATCAAGCCACTACTACATCGATTTCATTAGGAATCGAGGATCTTTTAACAATACCCTCTAAGGGATGGTTAGTCCAAGACGCGGAACAACAGAGTTTTCTTTTGGAGAAACACTATTATTATGGGGCTGTACACGCGGTAGAAAAATTACGCCAATCCGTTGAGATATGGTATGCTACAAGTGAATATTTGAAACAAGAAATGAATTCGAATTTTCGGATAACGGATCCTTCTAATCCAGTCTATCTAATGTCTTTTTCAGGAGCTAGAGGAAATGCATCTCAAGTACACCAATTAGTAGGTATGAGAGGATTAATGGCGGATCCTCAAGGACAAATGATTGATTTACCTATTCAAAGCAATTTACGCGAGGGACTTTCTTTGACAGAATATATAATTTCCTGCTATGGAGCCCGTAAAGGGGTTGTAGATACTGCTGTACGAACAGCGGATGCTGGATATCTTACACGTAGACTTGTTGAAGTAGTTCAACATATTATTGTGCGTAGAAGAGATTGTGGTACTATCCGAGGTATTTCTGTGAGTCCTCAAAATGGGATGACGGAAAAACTTTTTGTCCAAACACTAATTGGTCGTGTATTAGCAGACGATATATATATCGGTTCACGATGCATTGCCGCTCGAAATCAAGATATTGGAATTGGATTAGTCAATCGATTCATAACTGCCTTTCGAGCACAACCATTTCGAGCACAACCAATATATATTAGAACCCCCTTTACTTGCCGGAGCACATCTTGGATCTGTCAATTATGTTATGGTCGGAGTCCCACTCATGGCGATCTGGTCGAATTAGGGGAAGCCGTAGGTATTATTGCGGGTCAATCAATTGGGGAGCCAGGGACTCAACTAACATTAAGAACTTTTCATACTGGTGGAGTATTCACAGGGGGTACTGCCGACCTTGTACGATCCCCTTCGAATGGAAAAATCCAATTCAATGAGGATTTGGTTCACCCCACACGTACCCGTCATGGGCAGCCTGCTTTTCTATGTTATATAGACTTGCATGTAACTATTCAGAGTCAGGATATTCTATATAGTGTGAATATTCCCTCAAAAAGCTTGATTCTAGTGCAAAATGATCAATATGTAGAATCCGAACAAGTAATTGCGGAGATTCGTGCCGGAACGTCCACTTTGCATTTTAAAGAAAGGGTACAAAAGCATATTTATTCCGAATCAGACGGGGAAATGCACTGGAGTACTGATGTTTACCATGCGCCCGAATATCAATATGGTAATCTTCGTCGATTACCAAAAACAAGCCATTTATGGATATTGTCAGTAAGTATGTGCAGATCCAGTATAGCGTCTTTTTCGCTCCACAAGGATCAAGATCAAATGAATACTTATTCTTTTTCTGTTGACGGAAGATATATCTTTGACCTCTCAATGGCTAATGATGATCAAGTAAGACATAGACTGTTGGATACTTTTGGTAAAAAAGATAGGGAAATTCTTGATTATTCAACGCCGGATAGAATCATGTCCAACGGCCATTGGAATTTTATCTATCCTTCTATTCTTCAAGATAATTCGGATTTATTGGCGAAAAAGCGAAGAAATAGGTTCGTCATTCCATTACAATATCATCAAGAACAAGAGAAAGAACTAATATCCTGTTTGGGGATTTCTATTGAAATACCCTTTATGGGTGTTTTACGTAGAAATACTATTTTTGCTTATTTTGACGATCCACGATACAGAAAAGATAAAAAGGGTTCAGGAATTGTGAAATTTAGATATAGGACCCTAGAGGACGAATATAGGACCCTAGAGGACGAATATAGGACTCGAGAGGAAGACTCAGAGGACGAATATGGGAGCCCAGAGAACGGATATAGGACCCGAGAGGACGAATATGAAACCCTAGAAGACGAATATAGGACTCTAGAGGACGAATATGAAACCCTAGAAGATGAATATGGGATCCTAGAGGACGAATATGAAACCCTAGAAGACGAATATAGGACTCGAGAGGAAGACTCAGAGGACGAATATGGGAGCCCAGAGAACAAATATAGGACCCGAGAGGACGAATATGGAACTCTAGATGAAGACTCAGAAGACGAATATGGGAGCCCGGAGGAAGGCTCAGAGGACGAATATGGGACTTTAGAGGAAGACTCAGAAGAAGACTCAGAGGACGAATATGGGACTTTAGAGGAAGACTCAGAAGAAGACTCAGAGGACGAATACGGGAGCCCAGAGGAAGATTCCATCTTAAAAAAAGAGGGTTTGATTGAGCATCAAGGAACAAAAGAATTTAGTCTAAAATACCAAAAAGAACTAGATCGGTTTTTTTTCATTCTTCAAGAACTGCATATCTTGCCCAGATCCTCATCCCTAAAGGTACTTGATAATAGTATCATTGGAGTGGATACACAACTCACAAAAAATACAAGAAGTCGACTAGGTGGATTGGTCCGAGTGAATAGAAAAAAAAGCCATACGGAACTCAAAATCTTTTCCGGAGATATTCATTTTCCTGAAGAAGCAGATAAGATATTAGGTGGTAGTTTGATACCACCAGAAAGAGAAAAGAAAGAATCTAAGGAATCAAAAAAAAGGAAAAATTGGGTCTATGTTCAACGGAAAAAAATTCTCAAGAGCAAGGAAAAGTATTTTGTTTCGGTTCGACCTGCAGTCGCATATGAAATGGACGAAGGGAGAAATTTAGCAACACTTTTCCCGCAGGATCTCTTGCAAGAAGAGGATAATCTCCAACTTCGACTTGTCAATTTTCTTTCTCATGAAAATAGCAAGTTAACTCAAAGAATTTATCACACGAATAGTCAATTTGTTCGAACTTGCTTAGTAGTGAATTGGGAACAAGAAGAAAAAGAGGAGGCTCGTGCTTCCCTTGTTGAGGTAAGAGCAAATGATCTGATTCGTGATTTCCTAAGAATTGAGTTAGTAAAGTCCACTATTTCGTATACACGAAGAAGGTATGATAGGACAAGTGCAGGACCGATTCCCAATAATAGGTTAGATCGCACCAATACCAATTCCTTTTATTCCAAGGCGAAGATTCAATCACTTAGCCAACATCAAGAAGCTATTGGCACCTTGTTGAATCGAAATAAAGAATACCAATCTTTGATGATTTTGTTGGCATCCAACTGTTCTAGAATTGGTTTATTCAAGAATTCGAAATATCCCAATGCGGTAAAAGAATCGAATCCTAGAATTCCTATTCGAGATATTTTTGGGCCCTTAGCTGCTATTGTACCTAGTATATCGAATTTTTCTTCATCTTACTATTTACTAACGCATAATCAGATCCTGTTAAAAAAATATTTGTTCCTTGACAATTTGAAACAAACCTTCCAAGTACTTCAAGGGCTTAAATACTCTTTAATAGATGAAAATCAAAGGATTTCGAATTTCGATAGTAACATCATGTTGGATCCATTCCATTTGAATTGGCACTTTCTCCATCATGATTCTTGGGAGGAGACATCGGCAATAATTCACCTTGGACAATTTATTTGCGAAAATGTATGTCTATTTAAATCGCACATAAAAAAATCTGGTCAAATTTTCATTGTTAATATTGATTCCTTTGTTATAAGAGCAGCTAAGCCTTATTTGGCCACTACAGGAGCAACTGTTCATGGTCATTATGGAGAAATCCTTTACAAAGGAGATAGGTTAGTTACGTTTATATATGAAAAATCGAGATCTAGTGACATAACGCAAGGTCTTCCAAAAGTAGAACAAATCTTTGAAGCGCGTTCAATTGATTCACTATCGCCGAATCTCGAAAGGAGAATTGAGGATTGGAATGAGCGTATACCAAGAATTCTTGGGGTCCCCTGGGGATTCTTGATTGGAGCTGAGCTAACCATAGCCCAAAGTCGTATCTCTTTGGTTAATAAGATCCAAAAGGTTTATCGATCCCAAGGGGTACAGATCCATAATAGACATATAGAGATTATTATACGCCAAGTAACATCAAAAGTGCGGGTTTCCGAAGATGGAATGTCTAATGTTTTTTCACCTGGGGAATTAATCGGATTATTGCGAGCGGAACGAGCAGGGCGAGCTTTGGATGAATCGATCTATTATCGGGCAATCTTATTGGGAATAACAAGGGCTTCCCTGAATACCCAAAGTTTCATATCTGAAGCAAGTTTTCAAGAAACTGCTCGAGTTTTAGCAAAAGCTGCCCTACGAGGTCGTATTGATTGGTTGAAAGGCCTCAAAGAAAACGTAGTTCTGGGGGGGATTATACCTGTTGGTACCGGATTCCAAAAATTTGTGCATCGTTCCCCACAAGACAAGAACCTTTATTTCGAAATTCAAAAAAAAAATCTATTCGCGTCGGAAATGAGAGATATTTTGTTTCTCCATACAGAATTAGTTTCTTCTGATTCTGACGTAACAAACAATTTCTATGAGACATCAGAACCCCCATTTACCCCCAATTATACGATTTAAGGATACATAAAGCAGATTTTTTGACTTTAAACTAGACTTTTGACCTTAGAACACTAACAGGTCAGATTTTCGATTTTTATTTTAATAAGTAAAAGAAGTCAGTTAATTCATTAAGGTTACGTTTATACCATGTATCAATGGCCAATTCTCAGTGGAAGGTTACATCGGAACAATTATTATTTATTTCAAGCTATTTCGGCTCTTTCTTAATCTTCAAAAAGAAATAAATTCCGTAATTGAATGGTAGGATGAAAAAAAAAGAAAAAATCAAAAGGAAGTGTGGAAAAAATGACAAGAAGATATTGGAACATCAATTTGAAAGAGATGATAGAAGCGGGAGTTCATTTTGGTCATGGTATTAAGAAATGGAATCCTAAAATGGCCCCTTACATCTCGGCAAAGCGTAAAGGTACTCATATTACAAATCTCGCTAGAACGGCTCGCTTTTTATCAGAAGCTTGTGATTTAGTTTTTGATGCAGCAAGTCAGGGAAAAAGCTTCTTAATTGTTGGTACCAAAAAAAGAGCAGCGTATTTAGTAGCATCAGCTGCAATAAGGGCTCGTTGTCATTATGTTAATAAAAAGTGGTTCAGTGGTATGTTAACGAATTGGTCGATTACGAAAACTAGACTTTCTCAATTTAGAGACTTAAGAGCAGAAGAAAAGATGGGAAAATTCCACCATCTCCCAAAAAGAGATGTGGCAATCTTGAAGAGAAAATTATCGACCTTGCAAAGATATCTCGGCGGGATCAAATATATGACGAGGTTGCCAGACATTGTGATCGTCCTCGATCAGCAAAAAGAGTATATAGCTCTTCGGGAATGTGCCATTTTGGGGATTCCTACTATTTCTTTAGTCGATACAAATTGTGACCCAGATCTCGCGAATATATCGATTCCAGCCAACGATGACACTATGACTTCAATTCGATTGATTCTTAACAAATTAGTATTTGCAATTTGTGAGGGCCGTTCTCTCTATATAAGAAATCGTTGATTAAGAAGAATAGTGAATTCTTGGGCAACTGCGTAGATTTATGGGATCACTTACTATTCTTTTTTGTTTTGTATAGATAAAAGAAGGGGAATATTGATATATATTAGAGGGTATTGATATATATTATGATCTGATGTGATTTCTTGGTATCCTAAATATAAGATTAATACTTCAAGTTGCTGAGTTGAGAAAGAGATGGTTGAATCAAAAGAATTCCTTTTTTGAAGTTCAATTTTTATCAGAGGACAATATGAATATTATACCATGTTCCATTAAAACACTCAAGGGGTTATACGATATATCGGGTGTAGAAGTAGGCCAACACTTCTATTGGCAAATAGGAAGTTTCCAAATTCATGCCCAAGTACTCATCACTTCTTGGGTCGTAATTACTATCTTGCTAGGTTCAGTTATCATAGCTGTTCGGAATCCACAAACCATCCCGACCGACGGTCAGAATTTCTTCGAATATGTGCTTGAGTTTATTCGAGACTTGAGCAAAACTCAGATTGGAGAAGAATATGGTCCCTGGGTTCCCTTTATTGGAACTATGTTCCTTTTTATTTTTGTTTCGAATTGGTCGGGTGCTCTTTTACCTTGGAAAATTATACAGTTACCCCATGGGGAATTAGCAGCGCCCACGAATGATATAAATACTACTGTTGCTTTAGCTTTACTCACGTCAGCGGCATATTTTTATGCGGGTCTTAGCAAAAAAGGATTGAGTTATTTCGAGAAATATATTAAACCAACTCCAATCCTTTTACCAATTAACATCCTAGAAGATTTCACAAAACCATTATCGCTTAGTTTTCGACTTTTCGGGAATATATTGGCGGATGAATTAGTCGTTGTTGTTCTTGTTTCTTTAGTCCCCTTAGTAGTCCCTATACCGGTCATGTTTCTTGGATTATTTACAAGCGGTATTCAAGCTCTTATTTTTGCAACGTTAGCCGCAGCCTATATAGGTGAATCCATGGAGGGTCATCATTGAATTGACTAGTTTTCGAAATAGTCTTTTTTTTTTAGCTTAGCTCAATTCATGCATGGTTCCAGATAATCCGCTTGGTTGGAAAACAAAATAGTTAGAAATGCGTATGAATATACAACCTAGAGTTGTAGGAGAGAGAATAGACTATATTACGGAATTGTCAAAGTATATATGCATTAAGGGGGGCGGAGTCAGGCTAGATCTATATCCTTAATGTCTAGAAGTCCAGTCATCTTTTGTGCGGGTTTCCACTTTAAGGAATGATTTTCGAATCCGATTCAATAGAAAATAAGAAAATACGCAAAATAGAAGAAACAAGTGTATATGGGATATTATATATTCCTAAGTTAGATTCATTATCTAATCCGATATATCGAATTCCCTCTATATGGAATTGGATTCCATATCCAGTTCTATGCAGCATATTGTTATCAATTGTATATCTTGATTTAATTCCTATTGGATTTGGATTAGGTCGATTTCAATAGGGGTTCTTCCTCTATTTCGTCTTTTATTATGGATTAGATTATAGGGGAAATAATAGGAACTCAAGGATATCGAAGAGTAAAGAAAGAAGGATGGAATGAAAGAGTTGTTGGTTGGAAAGAAAGAGAAATAGAATAATAAGAATCATATGGATTTACACAAACCTCTAATGATTAGAAACTAAAAATGAGATCTCGAAGTAGTTCGGACAATTCAGATTATCATTTCAATTTGTACTTTTTAGTTACTTCTCCCCAATAGAGCTTAGAAGTAAGAATTTCTTGGTTGATTGTATCCTTAACCATTTCTTTTTTTTTGACACGAGGAACTCACCATGAATCCACTAATTGCTGCTGCTTCCGTTATTGCTGCTGGATTGGCCGTAGGGCTTGCTTCTATTGGCCCTGGAGTTGGTCAAGGTACTGCTGCAGGACAAGCTGTAGAAGGTATTGCGAGACAGCCAGAAGCAGAAGGTAAAATACGAGGTACTTTATTGCTTAGTCTAGCTTTTATGGAAGCTTTAACAATTTATGGACTAGTTGTGGCACTAGCACTTTTATTTGCGAACCCTTTTGTTTAATCCTAAAAAAGAAAATGAGTGCTTTAGATTAGATACTTTTTTCTTTTTTTAGTAAATTGGTATTTGCTTCTGCAATTCCAATTATATCAATACTTTACTCCTATTTATTACTCCTGGAATTATCTATTTATTGGGACAGACAATACCCCACCCCAGGAAGGGCTGATTTGAGGATGATCAATTTAGAGGATATGCTCGCCTTCTTCCTTCCCGTCCTTAGTTTAGGACAGTGGAAAGTCTTTTTCCTTTTATTTTAGGAATTTTGGGAACATTTCAACAAAGGAGGTCTTTCACAGGTCAAACGAGACCTAAGACTTAATCTAAAATAAATTACTAGATTGAATCTATTTGCATTAAAAAAAAATTGCATTAAAAAAACCGATCAAAAAAGGGCGAGCGAAGTAAGTGATCGAAAAACTTTGTTCTTTGTTCGTCCTATCTATAAGAGGAGAGCATATGAAAAATGTAACCCATTCTTTCGTTTTTTTAGCTCACTGGCCATCCGCTGGGAGTTTCGGGCTTAATACCGATATTTTAGCAACAAATCTAATAAATCTAACTGTAGTGGTTGGTGTATTGATTTT